AATAGAAGCAAGCCCAACGGCCAACCCAGCAGCAATAACGGAAGCGGCAGAAATCAATGGATCCATGATAAATTCCTCGCATCAAAAAAAAGAAATGGTTAATGATACAATCAACCACTAAATTATGATTTAATTATTCCATCGATAGATTGTCATCCAGTCAAAGTAACGTAACTAAGAGTTCAAAATTGAAGTAATGAGATTATTGAATCAGCAGAACTGCTTCGATATCAATTTTTGAGTTTCTATCCACAGAGTCTTGGTGAATTCATATAACTTTTTGTTTTTCTATTTCTTTCTTTGTTCCGAATCAATCATTCTTTAAATTCGAACTCTTCCTTCTTTATTCTTAATTTAATCTCTTTATTCACTTCACAGTTTCAAACGAAAAAACGAAAAGAAAGGCTTTTATTGGAATACCTATCAAAATTCTTGGTAGTCGCGGGACAGATTAAGATTAGATATATCTATTTGCTCATATATAACTAGCCTAATATTACATATACACGCCCTTCTTCCATAACGTAAACCAACTCTTTGTATCTCAAATTCAATTTGATTCTAAAATCATTTTTTAGAAACATTTATTTTATAAAGAAAAGTTGGTTTATTTTACAGTCATTAGACAGATTCCATAGATTATATATTACATATGTTTATTTTAATGCCACCCTCCTAAACCTAAACAACGCACTTTTTTCATGTTTTGTAAACTCTTCTTTTCCCTTTTATTTATCGTTATCTAAAATCGGTACAATCAATCTAATCTAAATGATCTAAATGGACGAATTCAGTAGTCTGAATCATTGCATATAAATAGATAGAAGTTTTACGTTCTTCATGTAATTTAGTTTTTTTCTTTTGGTTAATCGTTGGATTGAATAAAACCGACTGAAATGGGAATCGCTTTATAGAACCTTTTTTTTTATTTACAATGTGCGATTAAAAAAAAATCAAGAATTCTTATTCAGATTATGACTCCTAAGATTGGGTTGAATGAAATGAACAAAACAATCAAGCCAATCTACAACGAATATTCATTGGAAGCAGATATAAATGAGTCAAGCAAATTTTAATTTTAGGAAAAAGATCTTTTAGATCTCTTTCCTTTTTTTTAATTCCAAAATATTCCAAATATCGTAATCTATTTCTTTAGCTTTAGATCGTATAGACTTTTTTGTCTATTTATGTATAGAGTTATGTTTACGAAGTAGATTATCTTGAGCAAGACATGCATTGCCTTGCATTAAACCGAAGAAGACTATTTTGAAACTTACTCAATGATGCCCCTCCATAGATTCACCTATATAAGCCGCAGCTAAAGTTGAAAAAATAAGAGCCTGAATACCGCTTGTAAATAATCCAAGGAACATAACAGGTATAGGAACCACCAAAGGTACTAAAGAAACAAGAACAACAACTACTAATTCATCCGCTAATATATTTCCGAAAAGTCGAAAGCTAAGTGATAAAGGTTTTGTGAAATCTTCTAAAATGTTAATGGGTAAAAGGATTGGAGTTGGTTGAATGTATTTACCGAAATAACCCAATCCTTTTTTACTAAGGCCCGCATAAAAATATGCTATTGACGTAAGTAAAGCTAAAGCAACCGTAGTATTTATATCATTCGTAGGTGCGGCTAACTCTCCATGAGGTAACTTTATAATTTTCCAAGGTAAAAGCGCCCCCGACCAATTAGAAACAAAAATAAATAGAAACAGAGTTCCAATAAAGGGAACCCATGGACCATATTCCTCTCCAATCTGGGTTTTGCTCACGTCTCGAATAAATTCAAGGACATATTCGAAGAAATTCTGACCGTCAGTAGGAACGGTTTGTGGGTTTCGAACAGCTACAATAGCTGAACCTAATAAAATAGCAATTACAACCCAAGAAGTAATAAGTACTTGGGCATGAACTTGGAAACCCCCAATTTTCCAATAGAAATGCTGGCCTACTTCCACACCGGATATATCATATAATCCTTTAAATATTTTGATGGAACATGATAGAATATTCATATTATCCTCTGAAAGAAAGAAAACTTTTTAAGAAATTATTTTGATTCCACTATACTATCTTTTTTTTACTTGTCCGTGCCCGCTTGAATTGTATATTTTGGATTAAGAACTAATCACATAATATCCCCGCCTTATTTTTTTATTTCTTTCGTGCGATTCAGAAATAGAGTAAATTAAATAGAGTACCAGATTCCATTAATCTATGGAATTCACAAAATAGTTTCTTTCTATTATTATTAATCAGAGATTTCGTATATAGCTAGAACGACCCTCACAAATTGCAAATACTAATTTGTTAAAAATAAATCGGATTGAAGCTATCGCGTCATCATTCGCTGGAATCGAAATATCCGCGAGATCCGGGTCGCTGTTTGTATCAATTAAACAAATTGTTGGAATTCCCAAAGTGATACATTCGCGAAGAGCCGTATATTCTTCTTGCTGATCAACGATTATTACAATATCAGGTAACCCCGTCATATATTGAATCCCGCCCAAATATGTTTGCAAGTGAGATAACTGTCTCTTCAATTGAACCGCATCCCCTTTCGGAAGGCGGTTCAGCCTTCCGGTCTTTTGTTCCATTCTCAAGTCCCTGAATTTTTGAAGTCTCTTTTCTGTAGTGGACCAGTTTGTTAAAATACCGCCGAGCCATTTTTTATTAACATAATGACACCGAGCACTTATTGCAGCCCGCGCTACTGAATCAGCTGCTTTCTTTTTTGTACCAACAATTAAGAATTGTTTTCTCATACTTGCTGCATCAAAAACTAAATCACAAGCTTCCGATAAAAAACGAGCAGTTCTAGTAAGATTTGTAATATGAATACCTTTACGCTTCGCCGAGATATAAGGTGCCATTCTCGGATTCCATTTTCTGGTAGCATGACCAAAATGAACTCCTGCTTCCAGCATTTCGTCCAAATTAATGTTCCAATATTTTCTTATCATTTCTCCCCACACTTCCTCTCTTTTTTTTTTTTCAAAGAAAAAAGGGGAGACGAGGTACCCTTAAATAAATAATTGTTCCGATGGAACCTTCTCTTTTCTCGGAGTTGGGCCTTGATACACGATCCAAGCGATTAATTTCTTTGCTATTTTTTATTACTATTAACAAATTACATGTAAATGTAACAAATCACAGGACCGCAAAAAATTCAAAGTACGGATCTTAGAAATCATTCAATCCTATAAACGCTTGTTCTGATGTATCATAGAAATTTTTTGAAATGCAAAAATCAAATAACTTTCTGTGGTGGAATAAAATATCTCTTATTTCCCCTTCGAATAAATTGTTTTTTTGTTTTTTTAAAGAAATGTTCTTACGTTGCTTTGAGCGGTGCACTAATCCTCTGAATCCGGTACCAACGGGTATCATACCACCGAGAACAACGTTTTCTTTCAGACCTTTCAACCAATCAATACGACTGCGGAGAGCTGCTTTGGATAAAACGCGAGCAGTTTCCTGAAAACTCGCCTCGGCTATGAAACTTTGAGTATTCAGCGAGGCTCTCGTTATTCCCAAGAATATGGCTCGGTAACAGATCGCTTCTTCCAAAGCGCGTCCCGTCCGTTCCGCTCGCAACAATCCTATTTGTTCCCCGGGTGAAAAAACATTAGACATTCCATCTTCTGAAACCAAGACTTTTGATGTTATTTGACGTACAATAATTTCGATATGCCTATTATGGATTTGCACCCCCTGGGATCGATAAACCTTTTGAATTTTATTAACCAAAGAGATACGACTTTGCACTATAGTTAGCTCAGCACCGATCAAGAATCTCCAAGGAATTCCAAGAATTCTTGTTATACACCCGTTCCAACCCCCAACTCTCTTTTCTAGGTTTATCGATATTGAATCAATTGAGCGCACTTCTAATACTTGTTCCACTTTTGGAAGACCCTGCGTTATATCACCAGATCTCGATTTTTCATATATAAATGTAACTAATGTATCTCCTTTATAAAGGATTTCTCCATAATGACCATGAACAGTTGCTCCTGTAGTGGCCAAATAAGGCTTAGCCAATCTTAGTCCTATAGAGTCGACGTGAACAATTATAACTTGACCTGATTTTAGGTGTGGTCCATTTTTGGCTATACATACATTTTCACAAATAAACTGTCCCAGATTAATTATTGTGAAGAAACATTCACAATAATTAGAATGATAATTCTGATGGAGAAAATACCAATTTAATTTGAATGGATGAGAAACGCTGTTATTGCATGGGTCCAGATTAACCATTCTCTGTTTCTCATCCATTAAATAATATTTAAATATTTGAAAAATCTGTTTGAAATTGTCAAGTTTCAAATATTTAGTTACCGAGATCTGATTATGCGTTAGTACATGGTAAAATGAATAAAAATTCGCGATTTGAAGGGCTGTTCCTAAAGGGCCCAAGGAATTCCTAATTGTAATTGTAGGATCTCTTTTAGTTGATTCGTTTATTCCATTGTGATATTTTATATCGTTTAATAGATCTATTCCAAAACAATTAGATGATGACAAAATTCCCAAAGATTGACATTCCTTTTTTCTATTTCTACTCAATAACGTACTAAAAGTTCCTTGATTTTTTTTAAGTGATTGTTGAATCCGTGCCTTGGAATAAAGGAAATAAAATGGATTAATGTTAGTGTGATCTAACCTATTATCAGAGATCGATCCTGAACTTGAGGGACCATTCCTTTTTCGGCTGATATAGAAAAAATGGGATTTCACTAAGTCGATTCTTAGGAAATCACGAATTAGGCCATTTGTACTTATTTTAACAAAAGAAGCCCGGGCCGCTTCGATAGAAGAACTCTTTTTTTCTTGATCCCAATTCAACACTAAACAAGTACGAACTAATTGAATCCTTGTGTCGGAAATTCCCCGAATTGATTTATCATTTCCATAACCATAAAGAATATAATTGACAACTTGAAGTTTCAAATTCTCTTTTTCCTGCAATAGATCCGAGTAGAAAA